TCAATATGAATAGTTAGAAAAATGGAATGAAAAAAAAATTAATAAGACACTTGTCTTGGATTAGCATAGTACTAGATAGTTAATATAGATAACTATAAAAAAAAGAGCAAAAGATTAGGGACGAAATAGGAAATAATCCCGGGATTATTTCTTTGGTAATCTTAATGCAGTTCCAACAAAAAAGGCCACAAGACCAAAATTTTATATGTCTCGTCGATCCAATTACTTCATTTATTCACTTGATCTTTTTCTATCCATCTTATATCAAATGGATATTAACAATATCTATTTTTGTTATTATATAACATGCTATTCGACGGTAACAACAATAAATGATAATGATAACAATAATAAATGAATAAATAGAGAAAAAAGGGGGGGTTATTAGAAAAAAAAAGTTATACAAAGCTATATATGAATCACCCCCCACCCTCTTCTCTCTTTTTTTTTATTTCATTAATTGACTTTCGTTTGATTAAAATGAAATTCTGTAAAAACCCCGGCCTTTTTTAAAATCTCATAAACAGTTTCGGTAGGTTGAGCGCCCCTTTCAAGAAAATATAGAATCCCGGGAATATTTAAATAGGTTTGATTTTTTATCGGATCATAAAAACCCACTTTCTGAAGATCTCTTCCTTCTCTTCGAGATCGCACATCAATTGCAACGATTCGATAAAGGGCTCATTGGGATAGATGTAGATGAACTAGAACCCCCCCTAGAAACGTATACGAAGTTTTCTCCTCGTACGGCTCGAGAAATTGTAAGTTAGATCTATGTATCGTATTAGAATGGTAAATAGTTACATAACATCATCAAATCAATTAGACTATGGATTATTTAATCCTTTTTTTATTCCTATTTCCTATTTATCAAAAAAAAAATCATTTGTATTCTCATAACTCAAGTTGGATAACTCTGAAATAGTTCAAAAGAAAACTAGGCATTTCATTTTTTGAGTGGTCTCTAACCCCCTTTTTGTTTGTCTCATTTAGAATATATTTTGATTCTTTATCCTTTATCTAGTTGTCGAGACAATTGAAAAAAGGGGGTATTTCCTTGTTCCAAAATACTCTATCTTTCCCCGGAATCCTTGGGTTTAGACATTACTTCGGTGAATTTGAATCATTTCAAAATGGCAGCAACATGCCCCTTATTTATGATTTCTTTCTATCAAAAAATCATACGAACGAGCGATTGCTGCATGATAGACTTTTGATTCAAAGAGTTTCACTAATTCCGCACAAATTTTCGTTGTTTATTTGAAACTTGCTCGAATTGGATCCTTTCGATTTCTATTTCTACTAGATCGAAAATATACTTACGAAGTTGTTCCAACTTATTAATTGGCACTAACCTTAGATCTTTGCCCCTGAGAAATGAATCAATACTTTCTACTCGAGCTACATCATATACTGTTGACATTAAACCCCAACAAAAAACAGCGGTTCTAATGTCTAATGGACCAGAACAATGGATGTCGAGCCAAGAGCACCTTCATTTCTATAGAATCGAAAATGGTGGTTGTAAGAATCCACAACTGATCATGTCTGTCAAGTCGCACGTTGCTTTTTACCACATCGTTTCAAACGAAGTTTTACCATAACATTTCTCTAGTTTAGTTTGGAGCCGATATATAATTGATTCAATTAGGGAATCAGGAATAGTCATTTGTTCGATCGTTTCAGAGAAATCTAGATTTTTTCTTCTTTTATATGAATTGATGCTTGCTAAAGTAAAGCAATCTTATCAAGAATTCAATTTCAATGCATTTTTTATTTTATTTAATAATGCAATATTTTTTTTTCTTTAAAAAGTTATAGAAAATTTATAAATATTACGAATAAAAAGTTCTTTGTTTATTATTCAATAAATATTTTATTCAATTTACATTTCATCTTCAAGTAACCTAAACCTAATAGGATATATTCAACAATCTCCGGCTTCTTCGAGTATCAATATCAAATAGTCAGAAGAAATGATTCAATGATTCAAATAGTTATTTAATTGAAAAACTCTACCTCATCCCAATATCACTATTTGAATAACGTTTTACTAAGGATCGCTTTTGATCATCTAAATCCGTGATGCAAAAATATAGATTGAAAACAATCGAATTTCTTTTTTTCATAGAGTGCGGGTGGATAAAAAGGGTTGATGGAAAGGAAGATTTAGGCTCTTTTCTTTCATTTCAGACTGAAAACGAAAATAAAAAATCGACAAAAAAAAATAAATTTCCTCTAGCTATCAGATAGGATGAAGAAGTGTCATTGGACTTAATTAGGACTATTCTCTTTTAAATATTTCAAATTAATGAATCATAAATCTTTTTCAAATTCAAAAAACCTTATCAACGAAATAAAAGAAATAAATGGTTTGTTAATCAGATTTCTAGAGACACTGAAATTGATATCTTACATTGTCGATTAACTCCGATTATCATCCGATTATCATATGGATATAGTATAGTTCGAAATAGCTAACTCAAATAGAAATCTTCTAAGGCAAGGGATATACCATGAAAGGCACATTCACTCCCCACATTTACTCCCTTATTTTACCTTTTTTTACTTTACGTTATTGCAAATTATTGTCATCTAATCTAAGGTCCTGCCTTACGTAAATCACAATTCGATATAGCTCCATCTGTATTTATTTGAACTAAATTTGAGAAAAAGATATGATTAAAAATCAGAAACAAGAATCACGTTCTATCCATTCAATATTTTAATTTTAAAGATAAAGCGAAATTAGTTCAAAAAGACAATTTGCATTTCATTAGTCTCATAATTTCTCTTTATATAATAGCGATCTTTATATAGATCTAGAAATAATAGGTATTCCCTGGGACGGAAGGATTCGAACCTCCGAATACCGGGACCAAAACCCGTTGCCTTACCACTTGGCCACGCCCCATTGCGATTTCTATTCGATACTAATAAAGATATATTATTGGTATTGGTTATTCGTCAATTCCAGTCCAAATATCTATGGCCTCTATTGTTCCTGGAATTTTGACACGTGTAGATATAGAATTATCTATATCTATAGATAAAACAAAACTGAATTTATTGATCATTAAACTGAATTTATTGATCATTACATATAATTCAATTAAGATATTATATGAAAGGATGATTTCTTCAATTCGCAAAATAAAATAGAAAAATTTTTGATTGGGAGAGTTCAAGTTAAAAAAAAAAGTATTTTTTTTTATCTACCTTACTTTCGTCATTTTTACCATATATCAATTATCAATAATAATATTATTATTATAATAATATATTATTATATATTTATATTAAAATTAAATAAATCTAAATCCAATTATCTCCAAGTCAAAAAAAAAATGTTTGTTATGCTTAATATCCTTAATTTGATCTGTCTTAATTCCACCCTTTATTCGAGTAGTTTTTTCTTAGCCAAATTGCCCGAGGCCTACGCTTTTTTGAGTCCAATCGTAGATTTTATGCCAGTAATACCCCTTCTCTTTTTTCTCTTAGCCTTTGTTTGGCAAGCAGCTGTAAGTTTTCGCTAAAATTTTTAATAATGTCCTAGACATGATTTTTTTTTTCGAAAAAAAAATTCTAAGAATGGATAAGATCAGATAAGTCTTATAGTATGAACTCTCGATTTAACTAATTCTTAGATAGCTTAGAGAAAGCCGAATCACCCCCCCCCCCCCATTTCCTCCTTTTGATTCCTTTCCATTTATTGAATAATCCTATTACTATTATTAATAATAATAAAGTAAAGGCCCCAAGGGGGTAGGAAAGACTTTTTTTGGAATAAGAGTCCACTCTTTTCTTTCATTCCAAAAAAATTTATGAAAATTCTTTTTTATTTCATTTCTAGAAACCTTTTCATTTATTGGGGTAAAATATAGGGTATGCGGTATAAAAATGGAGAATCTATTCTCTTTTTTTTTTTCAAAACAAAAATGATCTTTTGGAGATTGTGTAATGCTTACTCTCAAACTCTTTGTTTACACGGTAGTGATATTTTTTGTTTCTCTGTTCATCTTTGGATTCCTATCTAATGATCCAGGACGTAATCCTGGGCGTGAAGAATAAAAAAAGAGGCCTTTCCTTTTACTTGCTTAATTTTTCAATGTTCTTAGGATTTTATCTATTGCACATCTTTTTTTAATTAATAAAAAAAAAGTTCGAAGAGTTGGAATTTCCAAGATAAATAAAATACCGAGTTATCAACGGAAACGGAAAGAGAGGGATTCGAACCCTCGGTACGAAAAGCTCGTACAACGGATTAGCAATCCGACGCTTTAGTCCACTCAGCCATCTCTCCGAATTGAAAAAGGATAATTACTATGGTACATAGTTTCATTACACAAAATGGAAGACTTCCCAAAATCCCTTCTTTATCTTATCTATTTTAGATATATTATTTTACTTTTACTATTTAGATAGTATTTTACTATATTGTATTTTACTATATTGATATATACAACATTGATATATACAACTTTAATATATACAAATATACAACTTTTCTAAGCAATCCTATTTAGATAAAGAAAAGGCTCAAAAGAGATATTTCGAATAACACAAAAAATACCGAAAAAAAGAGTTGTTTTGTTTTCTTTGCACGGCCTGGCCTGGTCATTACCTAGCCGGGCCCTTTTTTTTTTTTTGTTTTTGTTCAAAAAAAATCGTAGATAAAAAAAAAATAAATGATTTTTCTTTATTTTAAATAGAAAATGCTTGGCTTGTTATTGAAACAACAATCAGAAGACGAATTATTTCCATATCTATGATAGAGAATCAAAGTTTTATTTCTTATTATACTATTATACTAGTAATTTATATTACTAATATTATTATTATTTCTTTTTTAAGTAAATTAGAAAAAAAAAGAAAAAAGAGAATTGTCGATTGTTGTGCAATCAATTTTTTGGCCATGACATAAATAGTTTTATAGAGCCCTATCTGTTCTGTCCAAAACGCTCGAAAGAACTTGGTATTTAGTTTTTTTTTAATTACTA